AGACATAAAAAAAAATTGGTTGAAGTCTGACGTAGTTGTAAACTCGTGGTACATCGGAGCAGTGTAGCGAACGAAATTAGAAATATCGAATCGGATCCAATTTATCGCAATCGATTGGCAAACATGCTAGTTGATCGTATCCTGAAAAACGGCAAAAAATCACTAGCTTATCAGATTTTTTATCAGGCTATGAAGCGGATTAGATAAAAGACAAATAGGAACCCACTGTCTGTTCTGCGACAGGCAGTGCGTGGGGTAACTCCCGATGTAGTCACAGAAACCAAACGTGTGGGTGGATCAACTTATCGAGTTCCCATTGAAGTAGTACCTGCAAAAGGAAAAGCTTTGGCCATCCGGTGGTCATTGATCGCATGTCGAAAACGCTCAGGTCGAAGTATGGCTTTAAGGTCGAGTGATGAATTGATAGATGCCGCCAGAAATTCTGGGAGTGCCATACGGAAGAAGGAAGAGACTCATAAAGTTGCGGAAGCTAACAAAGCTTTTGCCCACTTCCGTTAGTTTTGCTTAGATGAGATTAGTTCCAATCCACAATCTTTTCGTTGTGGATTGGAATCGGGGCGCAAGTATCGGGGAATCGAGAAACACTACGCAGAGATGGATGAGTGAGGGGTTGACGACTACTTCCTCCTTAGTTCGTCAATTATTCCAATATTTACAATACGTTGGCCGATGCAAAGCTGCGGAGTGCTTCGTCCATGAAAAGGCTTGACGCAGGATTCTTTTTTTTTTTTATTTTTTAGAGACCAAAATTGATTAGGGGCGTGCATTACCTAGGAGAGAAATTTCATTTCTCCCTCTCCCCTTGTTTTAGGGAATCCAGGTTGTGAAATAAGTGACAAAAAATTTTGAGATACGGGGAAAAAGCCTCTGTATCCAAGAATTCTAGAGACTCAATCGATTTTGGTTGACACGGATAGGTTTTTGTGATATGCTACATAGTAACAGGCTTACTAGCCTGGGGAATCACTAATTCCTTTTCGAAAACCAAAAATTCCCATGACCGCAACTTTAGAACGACGCGAAAGCGCAAGCCTATGGGGTCGCTTCTGCGACTGGATCACCAGCACTGAAAACCGTCTTTACATCGGATGGTTTGGTGTCTTGATGATTCCCACCCTACTAACCGCAACCTCTGTATTCATCATCGCCTTCGTCGCAGCTCCTCCCGTAGATATTGACGGTATTCGCGAGCCCGTTTCTGGTTCTTTGCTATACGGTAACAACATTATCTCTGGCGCTATCATCCCTACTTCTGCAGCTATTGGGTTACACTTCTACCCAATCTGGGAAGCAGCTTCCGTCGATGAATGGCTTTACAATGGTGGTCCCTACGAACTGATCGTTCTTCACTTCCTACTTGGTGTAGCTTGCTACATGGGTCGCGAATGGGAACTAAGCTTCCGTTTAGGTATGCGCCCCTGGATTGCTGTCGCTTATTCAGCTCCAGTCGCAGCTGCTGCCGCCGTCTTCCTGATCTATCCAATTGGTCAAGGAAGTTTCTCTGACGGTATGCCTCTGGGCATTTCTGGTACTTTCAACTTCATGATCGTATTCCAGGCTGAGCACAACATCCTTATGCATCCTTTCCACATGTTGGGTGTAGCTGGCGTATTCGGCGGCTCTCTATTCAGTGCTATGCATGGTTCTTTGGTAACTTCTAGTTTGATTAGAGAAACTACTGAGAATGAGTCTGCCAATGCAGGTTATAAGTTTGGTCAAGAAGAAGAAACTTACAACATTGTAGCTGCTCACGGCTACTTCGGTCGTTTGATCTTCCAATATGCTAGCTTCAACAATTCTCGTTCTCTACACTTCTTCTTAGCTGCTTGGCCCGTGGTAGGTATCTGGTTCACCGCCTTAGGCATCAGTACTATGGCATTCAACTTGAATGGTTTTAACTTCAACCAATCTGTGGTTGACAGCCAAGGTCGCGTTATAAACACCTGGGCTGACATCATAAACCGCGCCAACCTAGGTATGGAAGTCATGCATGAACGTAACGCTCATAACTTCCCCTTAGACTTAGCCTCTGTCGACGCCCCTTCTATAAACGGATAATATCCGTCTGGTTAGGCAGCACAGCTGGATACCAAACCCTTCAATTTAAGAAGATATAGTTTGGTATCCAATGAAAAGGAAAAGGTAAGGTCCGTACGGTGGAGCAAAAAGGGAGAGGATAACGGACTGTCACAATCTCACGGTCATCAGTTTCCCATCTCGAATTGAGAAGAACGAAGAATTGGAATATCCTTCCGGGATTTCCTAATTGAAAAGAGTTACTAATTTGATTCGCTGAATTCTTGTAACCTTTCAATCTTTTGGGTAGAAGGAGTTGGGAGTACATTCCTCATTTTGCAGATTCTATGTTGTCTTGTTAGATACATGCAGTTAATATGGATGTGTATCATCCAAATAAGCTATCTAGCTTAACAGATGGATCTCGTTCACATTTGGGGAGCCCCTTAACAAAAGCAAGTGGCAAAAGGGGCGGACGTAGCCAAGTGGATCAAGGCAATGGATTGTGGATCCATCACGCGCGGGTTCAATCCCCGTCGTTCGCCCATCCGAGTAATTCAATACTACTGCTCCGCCCGCTTAAGGCAGGGAAAATTTGCCGAGTTGGGTGGGATATATGCGGGTCTCCTCGACAATAACATCTGAGAATTCCCAATTTCATTCCAGCTTCGGATGCAACTATTTACGGAAAGAACCAGACTCGTCTGATAGATTTCCTCCATCACATCTTGAAATGTTCGAAATTCTCAGTATAATAAATATGGGAAATAGATAGATAAGTAGTCTCAGAACTAATATGGGAAAAAAGCTATGGTAAAAAAGGTGATAGAAAAAGGAAGAGGAGTAAGGGGCCGAGATTATTCATCTAAAGTTTGGGACTTCTTAGAAATCGATGCATTAAACTACTTCTCCGAATCATTGAAAAACCACTATCTCGAAGAACTTGTAGTTAGTCCAGCTTCCACTGCTGAACCTTTCATCAGATTATCTGACTTGTGATTTCTAAGTTTACTGTTTCTACGTAATCTGCGTCATTCAATAATGAGGGGTAGTGGCGTCACCCTGGAAATGCTGATGTTGCTGGCGATACCAATTTTTATGCATTGCCTGAGTTACAAAAATTCGATTGATAGGGGTTTTGTATTAGCAAAAGTCATTGATGGAGGTGAGGGGATAAGAAAGAAACAGACGGAAAATTATGGCAATTTCTCCTACGATTGCTTCCTCCAATTCAAGAGATTTTTATCCGTCGGAAGAGATGGGAAGAGAGAAATACTGGAGCCCTACTACTTAGGTTTGAACAAAGATATTTCAATTTCTGCAAGTTCTTCAAAGGAGGAAAGAGAAATCCGTTATGATGTCACGACTCCCTTGCCTTCCGGTAGGTGGAAGGCACGCATAATGAGGAGGGATTCCCTACTATTTGGCGGGGATAGATTCAAGGGGAAAACTGAAGGGATTCAAGTGGTTCGTGGGGGTAGGTATCTGCAAGATTTAGTTAGGTTTTTCAAATTCTATAAAAACTTGGTAGTTTCCAAAAACGGAAGTGACTGCCACCAAAACAATTTTGATTCGTTGCTTCTCCGGGAAATCTGTGACAAGCAAGATCTGGGTCGGTTACAAGCAATACGGTTGGGAAACAATTCATTAAGTTCCGTAGTATTGTACCCCTTTGAATCTGAATCCGCAGATTCAGCCGATCCCCGGAGGGACGGATCGGCATTTCCCTCTGAGCAAGAAGTCTTTTCCAACTTGTATTCGTTTACGTCTCGTGAGAAAACAATATTGTTTCGCAACTCTATATCTGGATTAGATTATGGAGAAGATGAGGGAGGCTTTCCCGTTCTACATGCTTATTCACAAGTTAGAAATCAATTAATAAACCGACTCACCAACTTCCTTTCGATAATTAGGAAATCAAACCTTCCTCTTGGTGGGAAAATAGTTATTGACGTCAGTAATAGGATCAAATCCGAGAGAGTCTTTTTTCCATCGGGAATGAAAAAAAATATGCCGTTTACCAAAATATCTGGCAAGAAACTTAGGTTAGCAAGTGGCGGATACTTCGACTTCGTTGAGATTTTCCCAACCTATTTTAAAGCATCCTTAGAGATACCTAGGGAAACAACTAATCAAAATGGAAATACTAATTTTTTAGACGAATTGGAAGGAGGGGGGAACCTAGATTCAATTTATTCTCTAGTTAGATTATATGGGCGAAATAGAATCATACCTCTCTACTCAACATACATATTTCTTCTCCACGATTATTTTTGTGCGTTATCCACTGAATATTTCTTCCGAATCAAATATTGGTTGGATGGCTGGACGGGTGGCAGAGTATACATCAGTTTCACGGGAATTGCAACTGAAGAAACAGTATTCAAGTGGAAGGATGACGTAGAGCGTCTATCGAACGAATATGTTACCTCCCATATTGGTCAGTGTAGGAATGTTCAATCAAATCTGTATAGACGGCTCGATGCAACACGGAATTTGTATGTTTCGCCTGTTAAGAAATTCTTGGGAGAAGCAATGAAGTACAACTTGGCAGAATTAATCTGCCGTGTGTCACTAGTGGGAAACGAGTTGCTAAATAAGACTGGTGTCAGTCTCCGTAGTACCAATAGACATACCAAGAAATATTTTCACCGATTTCTCGATGTGTTATTTCTTTCCAAAATGATTGTTGCTGAGGCTACTCGCCAGAAAATTCTGATAGATACCGTTGATTACTGCATCGAAAAATTGGACGACATAGATTTTGAAAAATTGAACAAAATGGATCGTATTGAGCTTGATTTTTTCTCAAGTTTATCCGATGGTTACATTGACGAAGAGATACTTCTTTTCAAAACAATTCTTGAAGAAAGAAAAAGTTTCTTAGTCGAGTCTAGACTGTTAACAAGTGAAAAATCGGTAGGCTCCTCGACTGCGCTAAAACCTGCGTCGAATTTCACCTCTCTCGGGTTGTCTTGCATCGAAGCTATCCGAGCAGGATTCTCGGGTGAGGCTCTTTCTATTATGGGGAGACAAAATTGGAATCTGTTTGTGTGTGATTTAAGCCGTGGGGGGAATTCAATTAGGAATATTGGTGAGAGTCTTCCAAAAAACATTTCCGATCAAATGGATGAAATAAACAACTCACCTATACGGAGCCGGGCTGGAAACAACTTTATCCAGAGAATCAAAAGGGGTTTCTTCGTCGGGAACTGTAGCAATAGTTATCTCGACGTGTTAGAAAACTTTTATTTGAGCTCCGACGAGAAAGCCATCTCCTCATCTGATATCCTTTCACTTATTCACCTCCAATTGTCAGATTCGTTATCATCCAATTTTTCGAAACAAACGGCAGGGGAGGTAGCTGATCACTTACTCACACCAATTCAACTTATTTCGCCTAACCTGCATGAATCCGCGACCATAGTAACTCATTTGGATGGACTTCCCAATTCTATTTCGGATCTGAATGGGTTACTGGCAAGTTTGAGCTCATCCCCCCGTGAAGCGACAGACTCGTTCCTATTTTCGTGTAGTAATGATGGAGTTTCTTTGGAGGAGGCGTCGAGAAACTCCGACTCGTGGTCGGATCATCAGCGAACCCAACCTCGTCGGAATCTGCTGGTATTAGATCGAGTCAATTCGGAGAAGTTTTTCAAAGATGGATTAGACTCGAGAAATGGTTCCCCCACGAGTCAAGTCTATCGAAACGGGTTGTCTATTGAGTATTTTTGGGAACCGAAAAAATTGGATACACCTTATTGGTCGCTAAGATTCTCATTATTCAATGGCGTAACATCAAGATTTATAGCGGGATCAATTGGGGAGGATGTTACCCGCCAAGATGCGGGGTTCGCAGATTCATCTGCCCGGGAAGAAGCTACTTGCCCGTCCCATTTCATCAATTTCAATGAATTATCAGAAGATTTGAACAGATATAAGATCTCTTGGATTTTCTGGAGAGACAGTATCGGCGAAAATTGGAGCTTATTGGGAGATTATATACCCCTGTTTTTTACCCCCACCTGGTGGAGATACTTCTGCGATCTAATTACAAAAGCATATCCGGAAATAGTACTTAAGATAAGTTACGACTCAAATCATGATCTTCGTAGAATTTCTGAAGGAATTGCTAGGGGTTTAGTAGGTAGCGCGAAGGGCTATTTACTCCGAAGCCTGCAAAGGCTAGGATTGATATTCGGAAACAATTCTATTAATACTATATCATCCGAGACAGATCTTCTCATTCTCGAAAAAATCCCTGATAAAGCGGAGATTTTACATCCGGGGGAATGGTCGGTATCTCAATTTTCCAATAGGCCTATCTCCTATTGCTGCATCCTCTCAATATTACTTGTTCTCCTGTCATTGAAACATCCTTTGTCTGCCGTTTCGGGTTCCAATTCCTTTCATTTGTGGAAACGTTTTGCTACTATTGACTATTTAACAGACCCAATGCGTGGATCCTATTTGAGAAAGGTAATGTATTCCCCCCCGACAAGCTAAATGTTAACAAGAGATCTACTAATTCATTCTCTCAATAGATTCTTGAATTGTGTAAGTAATATACTTTTTTTCCTTTTCGTGAAAAATGAAATTGATTCGTGGATATTTCGTAGAGAAAGCTCTGATATTTTAGATAGTAATAAAGAACTACTGACTCAACATTTGGTAACGACTAAGATTCTCTACAGGTATGCATCGAAATCAAAATTCAATTATGATTTATCGAGCAACAAGATTTTTCATGAACCTTACCCGCAAGATAGATCCAACGTTTTGGCATACTTACTTCAATTCTGGCAAAATGATCTATTGGGTCACAAGATTCGTAAGTTGGATCCTGCGGAGAAGTGGGCTTTTTCCGCCCTTGGGAGAGATATTCTATTTTCGGCAACAACAAGGCGAAGAGACAGTCTACTAAATATGCCATGTCGTGACATACCTATTTCACTCCAATCGGGATTATTACCATCCAAAGGAATTTTGCTAGTAGGACCTGTAGAAACTGGCAGATCCTCTCTTATTAGAGATGTAGCATCCAACTCCTACTTTCCAGTGGTGAAACTACCACTCAAAAAATTCATATACAACCGATCTTTTTTCAATAATGTACGTGGAAATTTCATCTCGAAAGAGAGCGTACACCGATTAAATATCGTCTTTGAAATAGCGAAAGAAATGTCTCCTTGTACATTATGGATTCAAGATATTCATGAATTGAATATTTGTCGTTCGTATAATAAGCTAGAAGCTGATCCCAAATTTCTACTTTGCCAAATATTGAAGAGTATTGGTCACAAGCTCGGCAACTCCGACATCCGCGAGAATGTCGTTATTGCCACGACTCACGTACCTGCGAGGATAGATCCAGCTTCAGTAGCTCCGAATCGGTTAAACTAATTAATAAATTTTCGGAGGTCCAATGGGCGTCAACGTCAGAAAGAATTGTCAATTCTATTACGTATCAAAGGTTTCGAGGTAGGGGCTAATCCGACTCTTCTTGAGAGTACTGTGTCTGGAACTGCAGGTTATAGTAAACGAGATTTACTTCTTCTCGCTAATGAAGCGTTATTGATAGGTACTTCCAAAGGGAGAAAGTTTGTATGTAGCAACACAATTGGATTAGCTTTGCATAGGCAACATTCGACTGTTAGTGATATGGGCAATGAGATGGAATCTAATTCTGAATGGGAAATCTCTTCCTACAAGATGGCAGAAGTAAAGAATAGTTTGACAGATATTTCTCTCACAACTTTTCCATTTATTGGTCGTGACGAGTTAAAAATGCGATTTTATTACTTGTCTAACTGGTATGTGGAACCTTCAACAACCGAATCAACAATTGATGAATTCACTATGTTTTTGCATCTCCCAGAGCTAATAGCCAAATTAGTAGCTCGCGATTCGTTCCAAATGGATAGGGGAAAAGAAGATAATTTCATTGTTATCGACAAACTCGTAGAGAATGACTTAAACCTAGCTTGTGGCGTCCTAGAAAACCTCTCGAATAATTTCCCACGTCCGGAAATTTGTAGGGGAGAGAGCCGGCGCAGTAATAGTTTTCCTCCCCCTCTTCCTATTGGAAAACCCAAGTATTGCTCAGGTGTAACCTCTCTAAGTCGCTCTTCCAAATCTCTGAAAAGAGGGAGAATTAGTAGTCTAACCGATTTCGAGATGCAACAGTCACCCGAATTAAGAAACTCAGCGGCAGAGATATCGCGTGAGATTACTTGGTCCCGCAAGGCTTGGCGTCTCCGTTTCCTGCGAAGCGGGACTTACGAATTGATGGGGGTATTATCCGAACCCAACCATTTGTATAACTTAATTCTTCTTTACTACAATCAGAATTACATACCCCAACAAGATTTTGAATTCAGTAAGATTAGGGGAAAGAGAAGTAAGTGGCGCGAGAAAAGCGGGTATCTTTTCAGCTTCGAGAAATCTGTCACTAATGGAACAGATAATTCCATTAAAAGATTGGAAAACCGATTGGATAATATGTTGTTACGTGAGCAATTTCTCGAATTGGGAATCTCTGGCGATTCATCTAATGAGTATGAAACACATTGTGATCGATTGAATGAAATGACTCGACTCTTCGGGGGGCGCTTCATCTGGGACCCCATGCTTCTGTTCCAGCCAGACCCTAACATTCCTTCCCTGCGCCGCAACTTGTTGTCAACGAAAGAACTGGCACGGAGGCTTCACACCATTTACGGTATGAGAAGGCAGCGCCTTCAGAAGATGTCAAATAATAAAATTAAAGATTTTTTCCTCTATAGCGAAGAGAATCCAAAATTGAAACCCGACTCATCTCTCAATCGGCGGAATAATCTTCCTCTGGAAGAGGAGGAGCGAGATTCCGAATACGTCAGGGAAACCTCTTCCGTAGATATACATCTGCAATATCCGCAGATATTTACTCCCGTTCGTTTGGGTTGCTACGCGGTAGCGGAGGATTTCCCGGAACGATTTCTTCGGTTTAGGCTTCTGGTTCATAGAAACAAATGGCTGAGACGGAACCGTTCCCCATTTCGGGATTTTCTTATTTATAATATGTTGCTTGAAACTTATGAATATCTATCCAATCCGTTTCGGTTTGGTAAAGCATCACTGGATTGAACAATGAAACAATTCCTTCATGAAAGTTCGATGTCATGAAACAACTGTTGTTTCCTCACCTAGATACTCCCCACTCCGTTTAGATCTCTAGCCATAGAATTGGAAGCCAACTCACTCAGTAGGAGGAAGATCTCTATTTTCCTTTTACTGATACGGAAAATCTAATTATAGCATTTCAAAAAGAAAAGAAGTTGGAGAACAGTTACTATAGGAATTAGGAGTCTCTCCACTGAGAGGTAGGATTGGAAGGAGTGATATAGGTTATTCCGCAGGAATTATGCGAACGAAGACAATTCTTTGTCTTCCCAATAACTATCCTCGATAAGATTTTGGATTTCCCCCCCCCCCCTCACCCTCCCCAAGTAGCTCCAAGGATCTCATTGAGGCGTCGAAATCTAAGAATTTCCACTTTAAATCAATCCGGTGTATCGAATGACTGGAATGGGCCAATTAAATTAGTCAAGTGGGGGGGGGGGGAGAACGGAACGTGCCAATATTCTCGTTTCCATTCGTTGGTGTCGAGGCCTAAAATAGCGCGATAGCAAACCATTCAGTGGTTGGTGGGTCACGCCAACTTGATTTGGCATATGTGTGATGTGAAATACAGCTCTCCTAATCCTAATTAGTATTAGTGGAAATTCTTGACGTAGATACGGATCTCCCCGGATAGGATTCGAACCTACGACCAATCGGTTAACAGCCGACCGCTCTACCGCTGAGCTACCGGGGAAAATGGTAGGGGATTCAGTCCCATACACACTTGCTTGAATACCTTTTTTCCAGAAGCCAATTCCAAATCTGGAAGGAGTTAAGCTTTCTTTGCCATTGCAAAAACTTTGCGTACTCCCTAGCCCCCATTCATTATAGGGGGGGGTAGTGGCGATAGCAATCCCATTCGAATGGAGGGGCCCCCAAATCATGGGCGTGGGAGGGTGGGGGGGGGGGTCAACCGGCCGAGACGAGGTCAAGATCAACCTGGCAAGCCCCTCCCAAGATTCGTATTGATCAATCACCAATGAGTGGTTTCTATTCCCCCCTTCCGGGAGGCGTAGTAGAATAGTTGCGGGATTCTTCCTCCACGTTATTTTGAGGACTAGAATTAGGGGGAATAGAGGAAGCAAAATAGAATTAGAAAGATGGGGAAGATGAAAAATAGTCGGGAGAAATGAACGCGAATTGGAGTTTCGTGAAACGAAAGTAGCAGTTTATGGAAAAGGTGGAATTGGAAAATCAACAACTAGCTGTAATATATCGATAGCTTTAGCCAGAAGAGGAAGAAAAGTCTTACAAATTGGATGTGACCCAAAACATGATAGTACATTTACACTAACAGGATTTTTAATACCTACAATTATAGATACTTTACAGGTGAAAGATTACCACTATGAAGATGTATGGCCCGAAGATGTGATTTATAGAGGTTACGGCGGGGTAGATCGTGTAGAAGCTGGAGGACCCCCTGCAGGAGCAGGATGCGGCGGGTACGTTGTGGGAGAAACGGTAAAACCTTTGAAAGAATTAAATGCTTTTTACGAATATGACATCATTTCATTCGATGTTCTGGGAGATGTTGCTTGCGGGGGATTTGCCGCTCCCTTAAATTATGCGGATTATTGCATTATTATAACTGATAATGGCTTCGACGCTCTATTTGCGGCAAACCGTATTGCCGCTTCAGTTAGAGAAAAATCACATACCCATCCCTTGCGACTAGCGGGTCTAGTTGGAAACCGAACATCCGGAAGAGATCTTATTGATAAATATGTAGAAGCTTGCCCCATGCCTGTACTAGAGGTATTGCCCTTAGTAGAAGATATTCGCGTATCGAGAGTGAAAGGAAAAACCTTGTTTGAAATGGCTGAATATCAACCGAATTTAAATTATGTTCGTGATTTTCATTTGAATATAGCAGATTAAATCTTATCCGAGCCAGAGGGAGTCGTGCCAAGGGAAATTCCAGATAGAGAATTGTTTAGCTTGCTCTCTGATTTTTATTTAAATTCCACCTTTACAAATGAAAGTGATGGTGGATATGACCACCAAGATGTTCCGCTTGACTTTACAATTATTCGATGATGAAGAGAGTAAATCTTTGTGTGTATACATAGATGGATTTACATCCACACTTTTCTAATCTAAGGAAACACTTTCATGAAAACTCCGGAGACTCTTGCTTTCGAATGTGAAACCGGCAATTACCATACGTTCTGCCCAATTAGTTGTGTAGCTTGGTTGTACCAAAAAATTGAAGATAGTTTTTTCCTGGTAGTGGGTACAAAAACTCGTGGTTATTTTTTGCAAAATGCTCTTGGAGTGATGATTTTTGCCGAACCTCGATATGCAATGGCAGAATTGGAAGAGGGCGATATCTCAGCTCAGTTAAATGATCAGAAAGAGTTGGAAAAGATTTGCTTACAAATAAGAGACGATAGGAATCCCAGTGTTATCATTTGGATTGGCACTTGTACTACAGAGATAATAAAAATGGATTTGGAAGGTATAGCGCCAAAATTGGAAAAACAAATTGGAATACCTATAATAGTTGCACGAGCAAATGGATTGGATTACGCCTTCACTCAGGGGGAAGATACCGCGTTGGCTGCCATGGCGCATCGCTGTCCGGAATACAAACATTGCACAACGAACTTGAAGAACCGGACTGATGAAATGGCGCGTATTGATAATCATACTACTAACAAATCTCCCTTTGAAGCGAGTAAATTGACAAGATTCAATTTAGTGCTTTTTGGTTCTTTATCCTCCAGTATAGCTTCGCAACTGAATTTAGAATTGAAACGCCAATCAATTTCTGTTTCAGGTTGGTTACCTTCGCAGAAATACGAGGAACTCCCCGGCTTAGGAGAGGGTATCTATGTTTGCGGAGTGAATCCTTTTCTGAGTCGTACAGCAACAACATTAATGCGTCGCCGGAAATGTAAGTTAGTTGGAGCACCTTTCCCAATTGGTCCGGATGGCACACGCGCCTGGATCGAAAAAATTTGTTCAGTTTTTGATATTAAGTCATACGGTCTAGAAAATAGGGAAAGTGAAATATGGGAAAATGTCAAAGATTATATCCAGGTAATAAATGGTAAATCCGTATTCTTTACGGGAGATAATTTATTGGAAATTTCTTTGGCAAGATTTTTAATTCGATGCGGAATGATTGTTTACGAAGTAGGAATTCCCTATATGGATAGACGATACCAAGCTGCTGAGCTTTTGTTTTTACAACATACTTGCCGGAAGATGAAAACACCCCTACCCCGGATTGTTGAAAAACCCGACAATTATGGACAGATACAACGTATGCATGAGCTTAAACCACATTTGGCTATTACGGGAATGGCTCATGCTAATCCTTTGGAGGCTAGAAATATAGATACCAAATGGTCAGTTGAATTCACATTTGCACAAATTCACGGATTCAGTAGCGTTCGAGACATCCTCGAACTAGTTACTCGTCCGCTGCGACGTAGGGGTGTTATAACCCCAGGTTTTCGCAGCTTATCAAAACAAACGACAGGAGATTGATTAAATTTTTATTTAATCTTTAAAAATTACATAACAATTGGTAGCGAATCACTATGAAGAGATATTTAACTCCGTTTACTCAATTCCTTAATCAATAATTTTGTCAATTCCACAATTTTGAAAACGATTAAGGAGGGAAATCATACTTTTTTTTTTTTCAAAATTTCCCGGAATCACTTGAATAATCTTGCATTTCCGCGTATAATAACGTTAATACTATTGGTACTGGTAGAAATAGAAGTAGATTTAAAGGAAATGTTGGAAGGTAGAGTTTTAAGAAAGATTTTAATAAACAAGCAATAAGTACGTGAGACTACAAACAATTAGTAAAATTTTCTACACATCAAAAAAGCTGCAACGAATACAAAGATATTGTTGTCACTGCCCTGGCCAAAACTGATGGATCCCTATATGCTACTTGGTTTCTACTATGGGTTACTTACAACATTACCCGTGGGACCTTCGCAAATCCTATGTGTGAGATCTTTTCTTTTGGGTGGGAATCTAAGTGGGCTAATTTCTATCAGTGGGTCGGTATTGGCACAACTAATAACTGCATCATCAATCTACTGCTCGCCAATTTATCTATTACTGCTAAGGCCACATTTACTAACTATTGTGGCAATACCGTATACACTTCTCTTTTGTCTGGTAATCAAGGATTTTCCAAATTATCAGATTTTGCGTCCCGTGACATCATTACGTGACTCACGAGTAGCTAGATTATTTTTGATAAGTTTCTTTTTTCAAATATTGAACCCAATAATGTTACCAAATAGTGTGTTAACAAGACTGATTTATCTATACTTCTTCAGGTATAGCACCAATACAGTTTTTATGGTATCTACTTTTATGGGTTGGTTAACTGGTCAGGCAGCATTCAATTTTTTTTCTAGACTACTTTTAAGTCGGGTGAAAGGGGATTCCCCGATATTATATCTAGTGGCGAAACGTTTTATATATGCAACTTTTAGTATTGTTTCCATCTCATATGCTGTGGCATATTTGGGTAGAGCTCCGGTCTCTTTTTGGACCAAAAAGTTCATGAATGAATCTCATGATAGAGAAATGAATCTTTGGGAAATTGCTGAATATTCGGATCTATTGTGGTGGTTTTTTAAACCGTGGCCCACTTCTTTTTTTGATCCCTCTAGGGCAAATCGGAGTAATCGATTTGTCAAAAATCGTCGATTCCACATGAATAATACTTTTTATAAGGGGAGAACATCCACATACTTTTTTGAAAAATGTTTAACTGATGGTAAAGAGAGATTATCTTTTCTAGCATTGCCCAGTTTGTCAATTTTTGGGAAAGAAATGTATCAATCGATGGCAAAGTCCCGTAGATCTTTTGGAATCCGTTTATCATATCAAAATTGGGTTTCAAAAAAATTAGCGAAAACAAAATTCTTTGAGAAAGAATTAACGGATCAAATCAAGTTGTTAGACACTGGTTCTTCATTCTCAAAGACGATGAGTAGAAAAACAAGATTGATGGGCGGTAAAAGGAGGAGAATACCCCGCACCTATGACCCCTTTGTCAATAACTTCCGCATAAGAATTCCAGTTTCACAGACATTTTTGTTAGAAGATGACTTGGGTTTGAGTCTATGGGAATGGGATAAATTGGCGACGGAAAGAAAAAATAGAAAGGCAAAAAAAACTGTCAGGATAAATGCTATCAAGGATAAGATTTTCACAAAAGATCGGAGATGGAAACATGGATATGGAAATCCGCTACCGTGGGAACCTTTGCCGTCGAGAAGTAAACGCATGTTCTATTTTATATTTGAAAATCGAGCTTTATACGACTACGATCTACAAAATATCTTGAAAAAGATAAAATCTTCGCCCACACTCGATGTTACTTGGAAAGAAATAATGGATTTAGATTATGAAGACCATATCTTATTTTTGACCTACTTAGAGGTGGGATGCTGTCACCGATTTGGTTGGATATCTCCACTCAAAGCCTTTTTGAGAAAAAGTTCTAAGAGTTTGTCAAATGTAGAACGGAGAATACGCAGACTAAATAAAATTGGGAATTTGAGTATGGATCTGGCTCGATATACTATCCTGTATTTTGAAAATAATTTTGATATACCGGGAGGAGACGGCGATTTTCGCTACAGAAAATTGCGTAATGTGGGTATCACTTTCGCAAAAGGAAAGCCCAGATCAGAAAGATTAATGAAGCGATATGCAAAAGTATCTGATTTCCGTAGAAAATTTCTGAAGGGCTCTATGCGTTCTAGGAGGCGAAAGACCTTGCTCTGGAAAGCACTTCAAGAAAAAATACGTTCGTCTTTTTTCCTCAGATCAGCAGAAAGGACAATCTTGTTTCAATCACTTATTGAGCGACTGACAACTTCAAGCCGTGAAGAAAAATTTAGTGAGTTGGAAAAAGACACGGATTACGAATTTCAGAAACAACTACTAGATATCTCTTTATCAGCGAAAAGGAGTTTAATCGGTGAATCGAAGCTTACTCGTTCAGCTATAGCAGCTAGATCAGACATAGGTCCTATCCATAATGGAAGGGGATATATGCTAGTTTTTCAATCCAGATTTCGAAAGTTTATTAAACTACCAGTACTTATAGTCTTGAAAAATATCGGACGTATTTTACTCCGTCAAAATTCCGAATGGAATAAGGACTGGACGGGATGGAAGAAAGAAATTCATATCAATTGTACGTTTGATGGCGAAGACTTTTCACAAGATGAGTTACCTCCACGATGGTTAAGAGAAGGTATTCAGATAAAAATTGTGTATCCGTTTCAACTGAAGCCTTGGCACACAGATGGGAATGAAAAACAACATACTCTTCAAAGAAAACACAAAGAAATTGGATCTAAAAGCCGGGAATTGAAAAGCAAAAGGAAATTGAAGCAAAAGAAGCACAAATTTACTTATTTAACTGTTTTAGGGTATCAGACGGATATACCTTTTGGAACTATTCAAAAGAAAACTTCTTTTTGGAAACCTGTTCGGAGAAAGTTAATTCGGATTTGTAAAAGAAGCTTGCCTCGTCAAATTAAACAAGCCTATCAATTTATTCACTCTAGGTTCGAGAAAGTATCAAAATTGAATTCAACTCCATCGAAGAAATTGAATCTTATTTCCAATCTAAGACAAGGTGGAAAATTACTAAGTGACTATAGTCTGGATGAGAAAAGTTGGATGAAAACCTCATCTACCAATTACGTAAATGAAAAGACAAAACCTAACTGTAATGTAATTTCAAACAGTGAGAGATTTATTGCTATTGGTGGGGAAATGAGTCCGGCTAATGTTACTCGTAAACAACTTGTTACTCGGGACCAGGTAGAAAGAGAATTTTTAATGAGTATCGTTGCAGTTGACTCCAAAAACCTTTTGGACGAAAAAATAGATGACCCATATTCCAAAATAACTTCGAAGGATTTGGAAACAGGCGATACTACATCAGGTGACATAAATCTTGTGAATTCCACCAAATTTGAACGGAAGCAATTGGTCGATTCCGAGGAAGCAGGATTAAGTTTATATTTACTTGTCAGAGAATTAATTGAAACATTTGTTTCAGTACTAATAAACTTGCCTTTCACAATTAACAGGATTTTTGTTCATTACTTCACTGAATTCCTCGCGTTGTATACAAAATTGGCAGGGATATTGGATAACATTAATGAGGGAAGCAATTTATCAACAAGAAGTAAATCGTTGCAATTTGACTTGCCATCTCAAACCTGTATTTATATTGATATGTGGAACATCGGTATGAGGGGCAGCTTAAACCTGGATCTGTTAGTTAATGATAAAAGAAGTAGCAGTAATTGCGGAGTAAAAAATAGACAGAGTGGCATCTATGTTGAAACCGACGGTGTATCAAACCTATATCAACCCAAAATGTACGAGAAACAAACTCCCGTCCATTACAATTTAATCGCGACAAAATTTCTGAGTCCTGAAATAAGAAATAATCATGTAAATGATTTAACAATGTGTTTTGATACGGAGACTGGCAAAACTGATGAAGAGTTTTTTGATGAAAAGGTTGCGAGGTCTATAGAGAATTGGGGATTTTTGAATAAATCTTGCAAATTGGATGAAATTAATTGGAATGAATGGTTATATTCTCTCTCCAGATATAACTTACCATTAACAGCCTGGCGCAATATAGCACCTCGGAAGTGGAAAGTTTGCTTGAGTGAACTTAGTAGTATTGAGACAAATACGATAACTGAATTGAAAGATCAGGTATCTCAAAACAAGCTACACAGTTATTATTCCATATACACAAAAAAATCTTTCCTCAGGAATAAAATTAGTAATTTTAGTAAACTGCGTAAACATAGAAACCTGCTACAAAACCTAACTGATTCCGTACAAAATGGCGATGTGGAAAATTTATCTGTGCAACGAGATATTATGGAGCAAAGGTTTCATTGCAAGAGTTGCATTCAAAAAAGTAGTAGAGGAGGAAGAAACAGAATTAGCAAATTTGTTCACTTTCTGAGTTCTAATGTGGAGAGCAAAAATAATTTGAATTTGCAAATTGATTTGCTATCGTGGTTAGATCCAGATATTGCAAAAACAAAAATATTTTTAAAAAAAAAGAAAAAGGCAAAGCAGTTAAAAAATCCTCTATTGAGAAATCACTACCGATACAGATATGTATTAGACATATCCGGCAGATTCCAAAAGGTATTGAATCAGTTGAATGATCTCACGTTAGATGAAAGAGAAGATGCGGACTACATTTTTCGATGGAAATTTAAATTTGAAACAGAATTGGAAAAATTTAGAAACTTAATTTCTCTCACGAGAATGCTAGGAGATGACCAAGATTTGATTACACTTTGTACAAATATTGAAGTAAATTCAGATTTGCTAAATTTGCAATTTAATGCAAAAACTAAACGTGATATGTTTCATAACTTATCTGTTGTTTCAGCCCATCGTTTGCGGCTAGTATTTGACGATCAAGATTTGTTGTATAAAATAATCAACCCTTTGCTAAAATTCAAAGGGAGATTAAGAGGTATATTTAGGAGACGTTTATACAGAAATGTATATAACGGTAGTTATATTTCCAATTTGTCACATATATTAACTGAACGAAATTGTAAACAGTCTTGCCTCTATAACATCGATGACCTTTTATCTCCGCGACGTAGGCGGGAATTTCGATTTCTCTATTGTCTATTGAGCCCAAAAATAGAATATTCCCAATATATATCAAGAATTAAAAAAATAGACAATGCTGAGAAAAAACAAACCCTTTACCATCTCCCAAGACCGATCAGGATTCAAAAGATTAAACGTTTTTTATGGCCCAGTCACCGATTAGAAGAAGCGGCCTGTACAGGCAGATCCTGCGTTGGCGTTATGACTGGAAGTCGATTTGTAACGCTTAGAATCCGAATGTATCCTATTCCTCTAAATTAAAAAACCGGGTGTGACATACACTCAGTTGCTAAGTTGAATTCTTGAAATTGAAATAGTTGGAAGTCAATTATCCACGAATTTGAATTTCATGGATAGGTTAAAGCATTTGCCGGTCAGATCAGATGCGGTAACTCAAGTCGTGATTATGGGGTGTGTGTGGGAATGTTTATACCACCCCCCCCTAAACAACTGGATTTTCATCTTAAGAGAATTAGTGCTGCAACTAGCAGTCAAACCCCTTATAATCGATGCAAGGCGGGGACGAAGTTGTGCTTACTACTAATATTACCATGAAAAAACAAGAATCTATTCACACGCAGCTTCCGGGTGAAAATGTAAATACGGGATTCACTGCTTCTCAGATTTACTACTCAACCTACCAAGTTTCGAAGCTTACTTCCCATTTGGAATTACACCCTAGGGACTATTCATCTCAAATAGGGTTATGGAAATTACTTGGTAGACGCAAGCGTCTCCTAGCTTATTTGTTCAAGAAAAATACGGGTTTATATGAAAGAGTTTTAACAAAATTAGGTATTCGTGGATTAAAAGTGAAAGGACGTTAGCGTGAAAAAACTATCTTTTTGCCTCCTCCAGGGGTTTGATTTATCGCCTATTGTAATTGGAGCAGTTGTCTCATTCTCGGGTCAACAGAGGTTTATGATATTTAGTGGAGAGGAAGCAATTTACGAGTATTCGTCTTGAAGATATTGATCCAGTTGTAGTAAGCATGGGTCCTCATCATCCCTCAATGCACGGTGTTCTCCGGCTTGTTGTTGCTTCGCAGGGTGAAAATGTTGTTGATTGTGAACTAATATTGGGATATCTGCATCGAGGAATGGAAAAAATTGCCGAAAATCGAACAACTTCGCAATATCTTCCCTATGTGACGAGATGGGATTATTTAGCTACTATGTTTACTGAAGCAGTTACGGTCAATGCACCGGAAAAATTGGCAAATATTCAGATACCCGAAAGAGCTAGTTACATACGCGTAATCATGCCTGAATTAAGTAGAATAGCATCTCACCTGTTATGGCTCGGGCCATTCCTAGCGGATATCGGTGCACAAACCCCCTTCTTTTATATATTTCGGGAAAGGGAGATGATTTATGACTTGTTCGAGGCGGCTACGGGTATGAGAATGATGCATAACTACTTTCGAATTGGGGGAGTTGCCGCGGATTTGCCATACGGATGGATCGATAAATGCTTGGATTTTTGCCAATATTGCCTGCCAAAAATCTATGAGTATGAGCGATTAGTTACGAAAAATCCTATTTTCTTAAAACGAGTGCAGGGAGTAGGTTTCATAAACAGACAGGAAGCCATCAATTGGGGATTATCTGGACCTTCGTTACGAGCTTCAGGGGTTCAATGGGATCTCCGCAAAATTGATCATTATGAGTGTTATGATAAGCTGGATTGGCAGATTCAGTGGCAGGGGGAAGGAGATTCTTTGGCTCGATATTTAGTACGAATCGACGAAATGAAAGAATCAATAAATATTCTTCGACAAGCTTTAAAACTTCTCCCGGGAGGTCCATATGAAAATCTAGAGGGTCGGCGTCTTGTGCAAAAGAAAGACAAAATAGATTGGAACGGTTTCAACTACCAGTTTGTCGGAAAGAAATCTTCTCCTACTCTTAAATTGCCTAAACAGGAACATTATGTAAGAGTAGAAGCTCCTAAGGGAGAATTGGGAATTTTTTTAATTGGAGATGATAGTGTCTTTCCTTGGAGATTGAAAATTCGTCCACCTGGTTTTACAAATTTGCAGATTGTCCCTCAATTGATTAGGGGAATGAAACTCGCGGATATTGTGACAATATTAGGTAGTATAGACATCATCATGGGAGAGGTTGATCGTTAGAATGATAAATAGTACCGAATTTTGCAGAAATAAACTAATTCATCTTTTTGACGAGTTAGAAATTACAATGAATCTTTCCAAATCAATTTGGATTTTTGCTTCTACTCTTCTTCTAGTTTTGGGAGTCACGACGGGAGTTTCAGTAATTGCATGGCTCGAATGAAAAGTATCCGCGGGGGTTCAGCAACGAATTGGACCAGAATATGCAGGTCCACTAGGGATTATTCAATCCCTAGCTGATGGAATTAAACTTCTTTTAAAAGAAGATATCATTCCAGCTAAGGGTAATGCCTGGTTATTTGCCGCCGGACCGGCTGTCGTAGTCACACCAGTATTTATTACTTATTTGGTAATACCTTTTGGCCAACATATCATATTATCCGATTCGGGAATAGGTGTCTTTTTCTGGATTGCTATCTCAAGTATTGTACCCCTGGGTCTTCTTGTGGCAGGGTACGGTTCAAATAATAAATATTCTTTTTTAGGCGGTCTCAGAGCGGCGGCTCAATCTATCAGTTACGAAATACCCCTAGCTCTATGTGTACTGTCGATATCCCTACGTGCGATTCGCCAAGCACGAATGAAAAAGATAGAAACGTTTTTACCTTGTAATAACAGTAAAAATTTCGTTAGATGATAACCAAATAGTTATCTGGGTGAACTCAAACAGCGTTTTTGCAGTTGCGGAGTCAAACCCAATAGTTCGTGGACGAACTGAAAACTTATCCAAGCGATGCAAGAGGCATGATCCCAAGGCTGTGATTCACTCTCCAGTCTCGAAGCGGATGGGAAGAGGCAGTCAATTTCTGTTCCCCCTTGGAGTTACAAAAAGTGATGAGCAAGAAACACGAATATACGCAAGAGATTTTCGAGGCGGGGGTAAATTAAATAGTATACGTAGAACAAATTATTTGGAAAAAGAAGGGAATGAAGTTGGATATTTAGATCTATTTATAGATGTACCTATCTCTACCTTTCCCACATTTGTTCCCCTCCCCGCTTTACCATATGAAATAGACTCAGCTTCGGTAGGGATAACTGAGTAGTGTATCTACATCATTTCATTCTCGAGTATAACGCCATTCACTTGAATGATAATGTTTGGGACGAAATAACCCTCATTGAAATTCTGCAATTTAGGAGAAAAAGTGATGCAAACAAAGTTGGGTACAACCTTTTCTTTTTTAGATGCAGGGCTTAAAAATTACAATTTCTAGAATTGAGAAACTGGATGAGGTTGAGACAGATTCGGAAGCAAATTTATAGCAAACAGAATCTCATTGATTGGGGGCGTAGATTCTTATCTGCAATTTAGAGAATTTACTCCCTTCATGATCTCGATGGGGAGCCGTATGAAGATCTAAGTTCATGTACGGTTTTGAAATAGAGGCGGGAGAATCCGTCGACTATCTTTATCCGGTAGCTTGAGTACAGTTGATATAGTTGAGACACAATCCAAATATGGTTTTTGGGGGTGGAATCTGTGGCGTCAGCCAATAGGATTTATAGCCTTTTTCATCTCTTCATTGGCAGAATGTGAGAGATTGCCATTTGACTTGCCAGAGGCGGAGGAGGAGTTAGTGGCTGGTTACCAAACTGAATATTCAGGAATAAAATTTGGCTTATTTTATGTTGGTTCTCACCTAAATTTGTCAGCTTCCTCACCATTTGTAGTAGTTCTCTATTTGGGTGGATGGGATTTCTCAATTCCTTTTGTCGAAAATTTTGGACAAATTGTTTCAACTTCAAGTGTCATTGACAAGTCTCTCGACACGTTGAAACCGATTGTAGAGGTTGCCACTACATTATCCAAATCCTATTTTTACCTATTTTTCTCCATCTTGACAAGATGGACTCTACCTAGAGTCAGGATGGATCAATTACTAGATCTCGGATGGAAATTTCTACTGCCCATTGCTTCGGGAAATTCGTTGCTGACAGCTTCGTTTCGAATATTACTCATAAGTTGACGCATCCGCCTCATTTTCAGTTCAAGTTAAAACTATTGAATTTAATGTATGGAAACAAACGCATTACCTGTCCTCCCCTGTCACATGAAAATGTGTATCGAAAAGTAAATTTGAAATTGGATTTATCAATTTTATGTTTTTGGCAATAATTAAGTTTCAAAATTATGGTCAACAAGTTCTCGAAGCCGCAAACTACATTGGTCAAGGATTTGCAGTTACCTTGGATCATTCGAATCGTTTACCCATAACTGTTCAGTATCCATATGAAAAAAAATTACCATCCGAACGATTTCGTGGACGTATCCATTTCGAATTTGATAAATGTATTGCCTGCGAAGTACGCGTTCGCGTATGCCCGATCAATCTCCCAGTTGTCGATTGGATATTCCTGAAAGATGTGAAAAAGAAAAAATTGAAAAACTATAGCATTGATTTTGGAGTTTGCATATTCTGTGGGAACTGCGTTGAGTACTGCCCAACAAATTGTCTGTCGATGACCGAAGAGTATGAACTTTCCAGTTACAATCGTCATGAACTCAATTTTGATCAAACGGCTTTGGGGCGTTTACCTCCTCCCGCCTCTGAAGATGTTTCAATTCAATTAGTTTTGAATTCAAGAAATTCTTTTAGGAGATAAATCTTGAGAACAAGAAAACTTGGCACCCAAGTCATAATTTGCCACACAAATTACCTGCTCAAATAATTTTTTGGATAATCTGTCTGCTCAAAAACTGTCGAATAAAGATTAAAAATAAAAAAAAAGGAAAAATTAAGTATTCACTATGAAAAAATTCAGCTGAAACACTTAAGTAATTGTGTCTAACGAATATCTCAGAATTAATTCACGATTTTGTTTTAGCACCGGTAGAATTGGGTATCCTGCTGGGAAGTTTAGGCGCAGTATCACTTGTCAATACAGTTAATTCCGCTTTTTCTCCGGGGTCGGTTTTCACTTGTATATCTTTATTATACTTTGTTTCGAATGCAGATTTCGTAGCTGCTGCGCAGTTGCCAGTTTATGTAGGAGCCATAAATGTTTTAACCGTATTTGCCGTCACGATTACTGATGAACCGGCAGGTTCTGAGACTACTGCCCGTGGCATAGGCTATATCATTACTGCAGGGACTTGCACAATCCTTTTTTCAACATTATCTTTTGTGATTCACAATACTAAATGGTTTGACTTAAGTCTCATTCCTCAATCGGGAATTTCTACATCAGGCACACTCGGAAGTAATGTCCAACAACTTGGATATAAATTATTGGGAGAATTCGTAATACCATTCGAACTTCTCTCGATACTTCTCCTAGCTGCTTTAGTGGGAGCAATTAATCTAGCACGCAATGAAGATGCATTTATTGTCAATAAGAAATCAGCTGCTTCAGCACCCTACAAAAATTCTACATTTTTCTAACCGACGGAGAATTATTTAAATAGAAATTTATATTGAAGCCCCGGGAAAAAAAAAAAAAAAGATAGATTGACTCATCAAAATGTTCGAGGAGAAATTTAATAGATCACGTTTGAACAAGGACTAATTCTGAGTGCTTATCTTTTATGTGTAGGTTTTTTCGGTCTAATTACGAGTAGAAATATGGTTAGGGCACTGATGAGTCTAGAGCTAATCTTTAACGCGATTACTTTAAATTTCATTACACTTTCAAATCTTTTTGACAACCGAGAGACTGGGGAAATATTTACATTATTTGTAATAGCCGTTGCAGCTGCTGAAGCTGCTACCGGGTTAGCTATTGCCCTTTCTATACATCGAAACAGGAGATCTACTCGTATCGATCAATCGAATTTGTTAAAATGGTGATTGATTGATAGGTTATACAGTTTTAAACACCTAGTTGTTGAATTTTCCCTCGGCGGCAATATTTTCACCTCAACAAATTAGTTTGATACTTTCTTCCAATTATATCTGCTAACTAACACCTTTTTTAGTTTACCATAACTTCAATATATAGCTTATCCCCCGAGTAGAAAAAAAAAAGAGAAATTTTTACAAAATAAAACTTAATTGGATAGATTTTGAAAGTGATGAAAAGAGCTTATCGGGAGTATTCGGCTATGGGGGGGGAAAATAGATTTTCTTTTTTTCAAGTAACTACTAGGAATTCACCATATTGATTTAAGAGGAGTAAACAGACTCAATGGCACATTCAGTGAAAATCTATGATACATGTATTGGTTGTACCCAGTGTGTAAGAGCATGCCCTACAGATGTGCTAGAAATGATACCGTGGGATGGATGCAAGGCAAATCAAATAGCTTCTGCTCCCAGAACAGAAGATTGTGTGGGATGTAAGAGATGTGAATCTGCCTGTCCAACAGATTTTCTGAGTGTACGTGTCTACTTGGGGGCTGAAACTACCCGTAGTATGGGTCTAGCTTATTAATAGGTAGGACTGAAAAGTTAATCCCTAAATCATTCATTTCAACTCATACCCAAAACTTCCGACTTCCAAAGTTGGGTATGAGTCATCTCATTTGGCTTACACAGTCTCTATTAAAAATTATTTCTTTTTTAATTCATGATTAGTAATGTACCTCGGTTAACGGTAATCGTTTCCCTCCCAATTTTTGCTGGTCTGATGATTCCAATCCTGCCTCGTAATGGAAACAGAGTCACTCGATGGTATACTCTGGGTATTTGCATATTGGAATTTTTACCAATTACTTACATATTTTATTGTCATTTTCGAATCGATTATCAGTCAATCCAGTTGTTGGAAACTTTTAACTGGATAAACAATATCCATCTTCACTGGTCATTAGGAATCGACGGGCTTTCCCTCGGTCTTGTCATATTGACGGGTTTTGCAACTACTCTGGCAACCTTATCGGCTTGGCCTATCACTCGTAATACACGGCTATTTTACTTTTTAATGCTGATTATGTATGGCGGCCAAATTGGATTATTTGTTTCCCGAGACATTTTGCTTTTTTTCTTTATGTGGGAAATAGAACTCATTCCAGTCTATTTACTACTATGTTTATGGGGCGGAAAAAGACGTTTATACTCAGCCACGAAATTTGTCCTATACACAGCTGGTGGCTCAATATTTTTATTGGTGGCGGCTTTGACTATGAGTTTTTATGGTAGCGAGGTTCCTTCTTTTAATATTCAGGATTTGATACATAAATCATATCCCCTTTCGTTAGAAGTACTAATCTACGTAGGTTTCTTGGTGGCTTATGCCGTGAAATTGCCTATCTTTCCCTTCCATACCTGGTTACCAGATACTCATGGGGAGGCACACTACAGCACATGTATGTTATTAGCCGGAGTGCTGTTAAAAATGGGTGGATACGGACTTATTCGAATTAATTTGGAATTATTAACTCATGCACATTTTTTACTTGGATCGTGGATGATGTTATTTGGAGCGATTCAAATTATATACGCCTCCTTAATTTCAATGAGTCAGCGCAATTTTAAAAGAAGAATAGCTTATTCTTCCATTTCTCATATGGGTTTTGTAACCATCGGAATCGGTTCTTTTACAGAGACAGGTATTAATGGAGCTATATTACAAATGATTTCCCACGGTTTGATTGGAGCTGCCTTATTTTTCCTCGCAGGTACCTGTTACGACAGAACTCGAACTTATCTACTAGATCAATTGGGAGGGGCTGCTATTTCAATGCCTAAATTATTTACCATGTTTAGCACCCTTTCGTTGGCTTCTCTTGCATTACCGGGAATGAGTGGTTTCGTGTCGGAATTGCTAGTTTTTTTGGGAGTTGTTACTTCTAATCAATATTCTTTTGCCTTTAAGGCGGGAATTACGGTGCTAGAGGGAATTGGTACGGTATTAACTCCCATCTACTTACTATCAATGTTACGCCAACTATTTTATGGTTACAGGTTTTTTGACAAATCAAATCCTTACTCAATTGATCCTGGTCCAAGAGAATTATTTATTCTAATTTGTTTTCTCCTACCAATACTAGGTATCGGTTTATACCCAAATTTGATTTTATCTATTGGGAGTACTGAAATCCCTTCCCTCCCACTTACATGACTCAACGTTCTGAGCTAAAAAATGAGTACCTAGAGAATTTAGTACAAACAAATAAGCTTATTTGTACACCACCTCTATGGCATAGAAGCATGGGATAAAGAAAAGAGTTTCTTGGAAGGCTAATATAATAGATTCATACTGTACACGAAATAGCTGCAATTTTGTAATTGTTTTTATCTGCAGGAAATGGAGAGGCAGAAACAGACATTTGGAAAATACATCTATTTACTAGCAAGTCTGTTCCTGTTTCTCCTTTTAGGTTTTTGGAGTTATTTTGCTACCCTGCTGCTCCCCCAATTTCTCAATGTAGTTAAAATTTTTGTCAATTAATTTTTTTTTTTTTCAAACCACTTTTTTTTTAATCTCCCCCTTCCTTTTTATTTTCCTTCAATTTGCCAAAATTAACCTTCTGGTCTTTACGCTAACCATCCGTAATTATGCAATCCAACTCCTAATAAATTGACTCCCAAGAAACAAATCCAAACTAAGAAAAATCCCATAGATGCTGTCGTGGCCGGTCCCTCCCCCATCTTTCTCTTATCCACCTTTGTATGAAGGTAAGTAGCATATACTAACCGAGTTACCAACGCCCAAGTCTCTTTTGGGTCCCAACTCCAGTAAGATCCCCGAGCTTCATTAGCCCACACTGCGCCAGAAAGTATACCAATAGTCAACAGAGAAAACCCCAAACTTATTGTTTGGCAAGCCCACTTATCCAAGCAATTAATCAATTGGCACTTCCGTGAGTTGGAGATGAGGAAGTAGGAATAGTTTTCTGCACCGGTTTGTTTCCACAGATTCTTACGAGGGTTCATCAAAAAAAAGAAAGATTGTTTTTCAAACTTGTGTTCCAAAGTTACACTACCTACCTTGCCGTAGAATAAACTTAATAAAGTTATTGCTAGCGAAGACCCACACAATGAGGTTATATAACTAATCAACATCGCACTTACATGCGTCATTAACCACTGAGACTGCGAAGCGGGTACTAACAACGTGGGGGAACGCATTTGCTGGGGAAGACTTGAAGTTGCGAAGGCGTGAATCAACATAGCACCAGGTGCGAGTACTGCATGCGATAAACCAATTTGGTCTCTAACTTCTAAAATTGAATATAATAAGGAGAAGCCCCACGATAGAAACATTAGCGACTCGTACAGATTACCTAGCGGTAAGTGCCTGGTTTGGAGGTAGCGAGTAATCAGAAATCCTGTAGTACAGAAAAAAGCAATTGTCATGCTATTTTTGCTGAAATGATCAATTTTATCAATTTTGTAAAATAAATTGATGAGGTTCAACAAAGTTACGAAAAAAAACATCACAAACGAAATATTAACAAATATGTACTCTATGCCTGTATATGTCGTAATTGAGGGAGACCAGTAATTTATTCTTTTAATTTATTACGAATTAATCACTTTAGAGTGGATTATCACCAATAAAGTCGGTGACTTTATTTTCTAAGTAATCAAGGTAGTTTACAATTTGTCTTTTTTTTTTTTATTTCACTATTTCACGTGCCGCTACTCGGATTCGAACCGAGATGCTTTGGCACTGCTTCCTAAGAGCAGCGTGTCTACCTATTTCACCATAGCGGCTTATCAAAATAGAAACAAATACATACTTAATTGTATATTGGTTCGGACCGATAAGTCAACTGTTACATAGTTTGATAAGATGTAACAGAAGTTTTGAAATGCATATAGGTTAAGAAATAAGAAGATTAATCACTTATTTAGTTAGTTCATTTATTAAAAATAAAAAACATCTTAATCTAAACCAGATGGGTAGATATAATCGTGTATATAGATAGATAGATATACGGAATATGGCGCAGTTTGGTAGCGCGCCATCTTGGGGTGATGGAGGTCACAGGTTCAAATCCTGCTATTCCGAACGTAGACGAGCCCTTTCTATCTATAGAAATGTCGTAACATCGTGCATGTTATAACACTGCACAGAGACCCACACTACGGCTTAGTTTAAAGCGAGTGTTACGTGGCTTATGTGTTTGTACATAAATAGGTTAAATTAAACTAACGAGGGAAAATCTTAAAAAAGGAAGGAGTTATAACCCCCCCCCTTCTTTTTTTTTCCTTGATTTATTTCTTTCTATTTTCTAAATTTGTGGTATGGAAGTCTAAGAAATTCCCTGTATCTTGCGCTCTCACAATATGCTTTAAGATCGGTCAAATTCTTACATTGACGTGAAATAACATTTAAATACTTATTTGGGATATATCTTTGTTCTAATAGGGAGGTTATTTCATCCTTAAACTCAATATTTCCAAAAATAGATTAACATACACCAATTGCTTGAAGTTGATTGATAAAGGCGATTACGTCACTGATTATCCATACTATAACTGTTATACAAAATATTTTCAAATTTCACCCAATTTTTCTATATTTCCGGGGGGAATAAAAATTGTAGATTATTAATATGTCAAATTTTGTCAGTTCCTGTCAAGGAATTATGCTAATTTTGTGGTTTTTTAACTGTTTGTTCACTCTTCTACATATCTGTCAAACAACTACCCGGGAATATAGAATAGTACTAATTTTTCTGGAAAGGTTTTTTTTCAGTTCCATAATAAAAACTTTTTGAACGTCCGCTTAAAACAGATTGAGCCAAAGAAAAAGATTTCAACGACTTTTCCACTGATTTAATTTTCCAGCTATGATTACGAATTTTCTTCATTGATGCAGAAGTACGTTTCTTCGGAACGGCCATATTCTATTGAGTATTCTTGTAGCTTTTTCTCTTTGCAATTACCAGTTATGTTGATATGTATCAGTAGAATGAATATAATGGATAGAAAAGTGGACAAATAACAAAGAGGGACAGATATCAAATAAAAAAAAAACTTTGCATCGATGCATCAATCTTTCAAGTATCTTAGTAATTTGACTTACCTATGCAATTATTTGTTAGTTGCATTACTACAATTAAAATGGATGGAATCAATTGCAAATCTAATTATACTTCCTCTGCATCCTCGACTCCCTCACGTTTTTCTTTTGGAAAAAATCTTTTTTATTACCAATTTATCTTCGAAACAGTTATGTAAGATCCGTCCCTTGACGACTGCATTCGCTAGCCACGGAGAACCAATATCTATTTTAGATCCGTCACGAATAAGCAAGACTCGACCCATGGATACTTTTGTGTCAGATCCCCGTGTATTTAAATTTGAGGGAAAATGACGAACATCGTGGAATCTTCCCGGTTGTACTCGTAGTTGTTTTCCTCCAATATCAATAATTGCGTATCCACCAATTCTGACTCTCTCTTTCCATTTTTCCATATTTCCTCCCCCCGAGAAAGAAAAAAATTCGTTCACAAAGCGAGTTGATTCGTTTCCAAATTTTACAACTCGAATAAGTATCTCGGTCACGTGCAAATACTGTCAAGTTTTTTGATTGTTGCTTCTTTCATGAAATCAAAATTATTGAGTCTCTTTTTCTTTTTTACTCAAAAATCAATTATTTTGTCTGCATACATTCCATCTAGTAATGCTCTTACACTTCCCCCCCCCCCCCCCGTCGGGAAGTAGCAACAAATTAAATTTGGAGTTGACTACGTCTGTGAAACTTTCAAACGAATACGCTTGGATTATTCCTTCGTGTCCATTAATAGCTTCTTGTTGCACTGGATCGTTATCATTCTTTTTTCCAAGAGTTGCAAGGGGTTTCCATCGCCTGTGCGCATTGCTCAACGTTTTTTCATTAGCTATTTCTACGTTTGTGTCACTTGCCATATTTCAGGAACAATTTGTGAAAAACCCGATTCAGCAATATTTATGGATTTGGATACCGAGAAGTACTTTTTGCGTAGAAATAGGCTTTTTAGTCGATTCACTTACTTTAGTAATGTCACTACTGGTTACCACTGTAGGCGTGTTAGTTATGATTTATAGCGATAGTTATATGTGTTATGACCGGGGATATACCAGGTTTTATGCTTATTTGAGTTTGTTTACCGCGTCAATGTTAGGGTCAGTTCTCAGCCCCAACTTAATACAGCTTTACGTGTTTTGGGAGTTAGTTGGAATGTGTTCCTATCTATTAGTAGGTTTTTGGTTTGCTAGGTCAAGTGCCGCAAATGCTTGTCAAAAAGCTTTTGTTACCAACCGCATAGGAGATTTTGGATTACTTTTAGGTATTCTAGGTATTTACTGGACAACTGGTAGTTTCGAGATTTCCGAATTGTGTGATTGATTTGCCAAATTAAAAGAAATTGGATTTTCCAATCCAATCTTGACAAATATCATTGCTTTTTTACTCCTTGCAGGTCCAGTTGCTAAATCTGCTCAATTTCCGCTTCACGTATGGCTGCCAGATGCAATGGAGGGACCCACGCCCATATCGGCCCTTATTCACGCAGCTACTATGGTAGCTGCCGGGATTTTTTTCATTGCCCGAATTTATGGTCTAATTTCTACGCTTCCCTTAGTGATGCAAGCCAGCTCTTGGCTTGGTGGAGCAACGGCTTTGCTGGGTGCCACATTAGCTCTTGCACAAAGAGATCTAAAAAAGGGTCTTGCTTATTCCACCATGTCTCAGTTGGGATATATGGTTTCAGCCCTAGGCATCGGCGCTTACCAATCTGCTCTCTTCCATCTCGTGACGCATGCCTATTCAAAAGCTTTATTATTTCTCGGAGCCGGTTCAGTAATTCACTCAATTGAAAAAGTTGTTGGATATTCACCTAACAGGAGTCAAAACATGTTTTTCATGGGTGGCTTACGTAAGTACATGCCAATTACTGGAACTACTTTTCTTCCGGGTACCCTTTCTCTATCTGGAATACCGCCCTTAGCCTGTTTTTGGTCCAAAGATGAGATTATTCACGAAAGTTGGTTAAGTTCTCTTCCACTTGGAATTCTAGCTTCTGGCACAGCAGGTCTTACGGCGTTTTATATGTTTCGTATCTATCTCCTTACTTTCGAGGGGGATTTTTGCACTATTAAAACGGATTGGGTTGACTTTAACCATTTTGCGCCATTGTCCATAAGTATGTGGGGTGAAACTGAAGGAAATCTTTCACTAAATCAAATTAATCAAAATGTTGCATCGGTACGATTGGGAATAACAAAAAACAAAGGGTTTTCGTCATCATATCTAGCAAACCCAAATGGAATTACTAACGTCCATTACGATCAGAGCTTGCCGAAGCCTAAAGAATCGTCTTCTGCCATGACATTTTCTCTAGTGATGCTTGCAATACCCACTACATTAGTAGGACTACTGGGAATTAATCTCATAGGAGAAACTGCCAATTTTGAATTATCCCCGGAGTGGTTAATTAATCCAGTTCACTTTTTCGAACTTAGTAAATCTTTCAATATTTATATAAAAATATTGCTAAACTCGCGTAGCTCACTTATTTTATCTTTTTTTGGAATATTTTTTTCCTTCATTATTTACAAAAAAAGTTATAAATATTTTTATATTACTAAAAAATTAGTTGGATTTACCAAATTAGTTAGTAAATTTGGGTTGCTTGTTCAATCTTGGTCACTAAATCGGGGTTATATTGATTACTATTATGATATATGCTTTGTGCGTAATCTAAGATCTTTAAGTAAGTCACTTTCAGATTTTGATCGTTACGGAATCGACGGTTTTGTCAACGTAATCGGAGCCTTAAATTTTTTTGGAGGAGAGTTTATACGTTACGGAGAAAATGGTAGGATATCTTATTACTTATTCATAATTATTTTTGGAGCTATTTTATCATCAGTACTAATCTTCATCTTTTTACCTTTTCCATAAACTGCTACTTTCGTTTCACGAAACTCCAATTCGCGTTCATTTCTCCCGACTATTTTTCATCTTCCCCATCTTTCTAATTCTATTTTGCTTCCTCTATTCCCCCTAATTCTAGTCCTCAAAATAACGTGGAGGAAGAATCCCGCAACTATTCTACTACGCCTCCCGGAAGGGGGGAATAGAAACCACTCATTGGTGATTGATCAATACGAATCTTGGGAGGGGCTTGCCAGGTTGATCTTGACCTCGTCTCGGCCGGTTGACCCCCCCCCCCACCCTCCCACGCCCATGATTTGGGGGCCCCTCCATTCGAATGGGATTGCTATCGCCACTACCCCCCCCTATAATGAATGGGGGCTAGGGAGTACGCAAAGTTTTTGCAATGGCAAAGAAAGCTTAACTCCTTCCAGATTTGGAATTGGCTTCTGGAAAAAAGGTATTCAAGCAAGTGTGTATGGGACTGAATCCCCTACCATTTTCCCCGGTAGCTCAGCGGTAGAGCGGTCGGCTGTTAACCGATTGGTCGTAGGTTCGAATCCTATCCGGGGAGATCCGTATCTACGTCAAGAATTTCCACTAATACTAATTAGGATTAGGAGAGCTGTATTTCACATCACACATATGCCAAATCAAGTTGGCGTGACCCACCAACCACTGAATGGTTTGCTATCGCGCTATTTTAGGCCTCGACACCAACGAATGGAAACGAGAATATTGGCACGTTCCGTTCTCCCCCCCCCCCCACTTGACTAATTTAATTGGCCCATTCCAGTCATTCGATACACCGGATTGATTTAAAGTGGAAATTCTTAGATTTCGACGCCTCAATGAGATCCTTGGAGCTACTTGGGGAGGGTGAGGGGGGGGGGGGAAATCCAAAATCTTATCGAGGATAGTTATTGGGAAGACAAAGAATTGTCTTCGTTCGCATAATTCCTGCGGAATAACCTATATCACTCCTTCCAATCCTACCTCTCAGTGGAGAGACTCCTAATTCCTATAGTAACTGTTCTCCAACTTCTTTTCTTTTTGAAATGCTATAATTAGATTTTCCGTATCAGTAAAAGGAAAATAGAGATCTTCCTCCTACTGAGTGAGTTGGCTTCCAATTCTATGGCTAGAGATCTAAACGGAGTGGGGAGTATCTAGGTGAGGAAACAACAGTTGTTTCATGACATCGAACTTTCATGAAGGAATTGTTTCATTGTTCAATCCAGTGATGCTTTACCAAACCGAAACGGATTGGATAGATATTCATAAGTTTCAAGCAACATATTATAAATAAGAAAATCCCGAAATGGGGAACGGTTCCGTCTCAGCCATTTGTTTCTATGAACCAGAAGCCTAAACCGAAGAAATCGTTCCGGGAAATCCTCCGCTACCGCGTAGCAACCCAAACGAACGGGAGTAAATATCTGCGGATATTGCAGATGTATATCTACGGAAGAGGTTTCCCTGACGTATTCGGAATCTCGCTCCTCCTCTTCCAGAGGAAGATTATTCCGCCGATTGAGAGATGAGTCGGGTTTCAATTTTGGATTCTCTTCGCTATAGAGGAAAAAATCTTTAATTTTATTATTTGACATCTTCTGAAGGCGCTGCCTTCTCATACCGTAAATGGTGTGAAGCCTCCGTGCCAGTTCTTTCGTTGACAACAAGTTGCGGCGCAGGGAAGGAATGTTAGGGTCTGGCTGGAACAGAAGCATGGGGTCCCAGATGAAGCGCCCCCCGAAGAGTCGAGTCATTTCATTCAATCGATCACAATGTGTTTCATACTCATTAGATGAATCGCCAGAGATTCCCAATTCGAGAAATTGCTCACGTAACAACATATTATCCAATCGGTTTTCCAATCTTTTAATGGAATTATCTGTTCCATTAGTGACAGATTTCTCGAAGCTGAAAAGATACCCGCTTTTCTCGCGCCACTTACTTCTCTTTCCCCTAATCTTACTGAATTCAAAATCTTGTTGGGGTATGTAATTCTGATTGTAGTAAAGAAGAATTAAGTTATACAAATGGTTGGGTTCGGATAATACCCCCATCAATTCGTAAGTCCCGCTTCGCAGGAAACGGAGACGCCAAGCCTTGCGGGACCAAGTAATCTCACGCGATATCTCTGCCGCTGAGTTTCTTAATTCGGGTGACTGTTGCATCTCGAAATCGGTTAGACTACTAATTCTCCCTCTTTTCAGAGATTTGGAAGAGCGACTTAGAGAGGTTACACCTGAGCAATACTTGGGTTTTCCAATAGGAAGAGGGGGAGGAAAACTATTACTGCGCCGGCTCTCTCCCCTACAAATTTCCGGACGTGGGAAATTATTCGAGAGGTTTTCTAGGACGCCACAAGCTAGGTTTAAGTCATTCTCTACGAGTTTGTCGATAACAATGAAATTATCTTCTTTTCCCCTATCCATTTGGAACGAATCGCGAGCTACTAATTTGGCTATTAGCTCTGGGAGATGCAAAAACATAGTGAATTCATCAATTGTTGATTCGGTTGTTGAAGGTTCCACATACCAGTTAGACAAGTAATAAAATCGCATTTTTAACTCGTCACGACCAATAAATGGAAAAGTTGTGAGAGAAATATCTGTCAAACTATTCTTTACTTCTGCCATCTTGTAGGAAGAGATTTCCCATTCAGAATTAGATTCCATCTCATTGCCCATATCACTAACAGTCGAATGTTGCCTATGCAAAGCTAATCCAATTGTGTTGCTACATACAAACTTTCTCCCTTTGGAAGTACCTATCAATAACGCTTCATTAGCGAGAAGAAGTAAATCTCGTTTACTATAACCTGCAGTTCCAGACACAGTACTCTCAAGAAGAGTCGGATTAGCCCCTACCTCGAAACCTTTGATACGTAATAGAATTGACAATTCTTTCTGACGTTGACGCCCATTGGACCTCCGAAAATTTATTAATTAGTTTAACCGATTCGGAGCTACTGAAGCTGGATCTATCCTCGCAGGTACGTGAGTCGTGGCAATAACGACATTCTCGCGGATGTCGGAGTTGCCGAGCTTGTGACCAATACTCTTCAATATTTGGCAAAGTAGAAATTTGGGATCAGCTTCTAGCTTATTATACGAACGACAAATATTCAATTCATGAATATCTTGAATCCATAATGTACAAGGAGACATTTCTTTCGCTATTTCAAAGACGATATTTAATCGGTGTACGCTCTCTTTCGAGATGAAATTTCCACGTACATTATTGAAAAAAGATCGGTTGTATATGAATTTTTTGAGTGGTAGTTTCACCACTGGAAAGTAGGAGTTGGATGCTACATCTCTAATAAGAGAGGATCTGCCAGTTTCTACAGGTCCTACTAGCAAAATTCCTTTGGATGGTAATAATCCCGATTGGAGTGAAATAGGTATGTCACGACATGGCATATTTAGTAGACTGTCTCTTCGCCTTGTTGTTGCCGAAAATAGAATATCTCTCCCAAGGGCGGAAAAAGCCCACTTCTCCGCAGGATCCAACTTACGAATCTTGTGACCCAATAGATCATTTTGCCAGAATTGAAGTAAGTATGCCAAAACGTTGGATCTATCTTGCGGGTAAGGTTCATGAAAAATCTTGTTGCTCGATAAATCATAATTGAATTTTGATTTCGATGCATACCTGTAGAGAATCTTAGTCGTTACCAAATGTTGAGTCAGTAGTTCTTTATTACTATCTAAAATATCAGAGCTTTCTCTACGAAATATCCACGAATCAATTTCATTTTTCACGAAAAGGAAAAAAAGTATATTACTTACACAATTCAAGAATCTATTGAGAGAATGAATTAGTAGATCTCTTGTTAACATTTAGCTTGTCGGGGGGGAATACATTACCTTTCTCAAATAGGATCCACGCATTGGGTCTGTTAAATAGTCAATAGTAGCAAAACGTTTCCACAAATGAAAGGAATTGGAACCCGAAACGGCAGACAAAGGATGTTTCAATGACAGGAGAACAAGTAATATTGAGAGGATGCAGCAATAGGAGATAGGCCTATTGGAAAATTGAGATACCGACCATTCCCCCGGATGTAAAATCTCCGCTTTATCAGGGATTTTTTCGAGAATGAGAAGATCTGTCTCGGATGATATAGTATTAATAGAATTGTTTCCGAATATCAATCCTAGCCTTTGCAGGCTTCGGAGTAAATAGCCCTTCGCGCTACCTACTAAACCCCTAGCAATTCCTTCAGAAATTCTACGAAGATCATGATTTGAGTCGTAACTTATCTTAAGTACTATTTCCGGATATGCTTTTGTAATTAGATCGCAGAAGTATCTCCACCAGGTGGGGGTAAAAAACAGGGGTATATAATCTCCCAATAAGCTCCAATTTTCGCCGATACTGTCTCTCCAGAAAATCCAAGAGATCTTATATCTGTTCAAATCTTCTGATAATTCATTGAAATTGATGAAATGGGACGGGCAAGTAGCTTCTTCCCGGGCAGATGAATCTGCGAACCCCGCATCTTGGCGGGTAACATCCTCCCCAATTGATCCCGCTATAAATCTTGATGTTACGCCATTGAATAATGAGAATCTTAGCGACCAATAAGGTGTATCCAATTTTTTCGGTTCCCAAAAATACTCAATAGACAACCCGTTTCGATAGACTTGACTCGTGGGGGAACCATTTCTCGAGTCTAATCCATCTTTGAAAAACTTCTCCGAATTGACTCGATCTAATACCAGCAGATTCCGACGAGGTTGGGTTCGCTGATGATCCGACCACGAGTCGGAGTTTCTCGACGCCTCCTCCAAAGAAACTCCATCATTACTACACGAAAATAGGAACGAGTCTGTCGCTTCACGGGGGGATGAGCTCAAACTTGCCAGTAACCCATTCAGATCCGAAATAGAATTGGGAAGTCCATCCAAATGAGTTACTATGGTCGCGGATTCATGCAGGTTAGGCGAAATAAGTTGAATTGGTGTGAGTAAGTGATCAGCTACCTCCCCTGCCGTTTGTTTCGAAAAATTGGATGATAACGAATCTGACAATTGGAGGTGAATAAGTGAAAGGATATCAGATGAGGAGATGGCTTTCTCGTCGGAGCTCAAATAAAAGTTTTCTAACACGTCGAGATAACTATTGCTACAGTTCCCGACGAAGAAACCCCTTTTGATTCTCTGGATAAAGTTGTTTCCAGCCCGGCTCCGTATAGGTGAGTTGTTTATTTCATCCATTTGATCGGAAATGTTTTTTGGAAGACTCTCACCAATATTCCTAATTGAATTCCCCCCACGGCTTAAATCACACACAAACAGATTCCAATTTTGTCTCCCCATAATAGAAAGAGCCTCACCCGAGAATCCTGCTCGGATAGCTTCGATGCAAGACAACCCGAGAGAGGTGAAATTCGACGCAGGTTTTAGCGCAGTCGAGGAGCCTACCGATTTTTCACTTGTTAACAGTCTAGACTCGACTAAGAAACTTTTTCTTTCTTCAAGAATTGTTTTGAAAAGAAGTATCTCTTCGTCAATGTAACCATCGGATAAACTTGAGAAAAAATCAAGCTCAATACGATCCATTTTGTTCAATTTTTCAAAATCTATGTCGTCCAATTTTTCGATGCAGTAATCAACGGTATCTATCAGAATTTTCTGGCGAGTAGCCTCAGCAACAATCATTTTGGAAAGAAATAACACATCGAGAAATCGGTGAAAATATTTCTTGGTATGTCTATTGGTACTACGGAGACTGACACCAGTCTTATTTAGCAACTCGTTTCCCACTAGTGACACACGGCAGATTAATTCTGCCAAGTTGTACTTCATTGCTTCTCCCAAGAATTTCTTAACAGGCGAAACATACAAATTCCGTGTTGCATCGAGCCGTCTATACAGATTTGATTGAACATTCCTACACTGACCAATATGGGAGGTAACATATTCGTTCGATAGACGCTCTACGTCATCCTTCCACTTGAATACTGTTTCTTCAGTTGCAATTCCCGTGAAACTGATGTATACTCTGCCACCCGTCCAGCCATCCAACCAATATTTGATTCGGAAGAAATATTCAGTGGATAACGCACAAAAATAATCGTGGAGAAGAAATATGTATGTTGAGTAGAGAGGTATGATTCTATTTCGCCCATATAATCTAACTAGAGAATAAATTGAATCTAGGTTCCCCCCTCCTTCCAATTCGTCTAAAAAATTAGTATTTCCATTTTGATTAGTTGTTTCCCTAGGTATCTCTAAGGATGCTTTAAAATAGGTTGGGAAAATCTCAACGAAGTCGAAGTATCCGCCACTTGCTAACCTAAGTTTCTTGCCAGATATTTTGGTAAACGGCATATTTTTTTTCATTCCCGATGGAAAAAAGACTCTCTCGGATTTGATCCTATTACTGACGTCAATAACTATTTTCCCACCAAGAGGAAGGTTTGATTTCCTAATTATCGAAAGGAAGTTGGTGAGTCGGTTTATTAATTGATTTCTAACTTGTGAATAAGCATGTAGAACGGGAAAGCCTCCCTCATCTTCTCCATAATCTAATCCAGATATAGAGTTGCGAAACAATATTGTTTTCTCACGAGACGTAAACGAATACAAGTTGGAAAAGACTTCTTGCTCAGAGGGAAATGCCGATCCGTCCCTCCGGGGATCGGCTGAATCTGCGGATTCAGATTCAAAGGGGTACAATACTACGGAACTTAATGAATTGTTTCCCAACCGTATTGCTTGTAACCGACCCAGATCTTGCTTGTCACAGATTTCCCGGAGAAGCAACGAATCAAAATTGTTTTGGTGGCAGTCACTTCCGTTTTTGGAAACTACCAAGTTTTTATAGAATTTGAAAAACCTAACTAAATCTTGCAGATACCTACCCCCACGAACCACTTGAATCCCTTCAGTTTTCCCCTTGAATCTATCCCCGCCAAATAGTAGGGAATCCCTCCTCATTATGCGTGCCTTCCACCTACCGGAAGGCAAGGGAGTCGTGACATCATAACGGATTTCTCTTTCCTCCTTTGAAGAACTTGCAGAAATTGAAATATCTTTGTTCAAACCTAAGTAGTAGGGCTCCAGTATTTCTCTCTTCCCATCTCTTCCGACGGATAAAAATCTCTTGAATTGGAGGAAGCAATCGTAGGAGAAATTGCCATAATTTTCCGTCTGTTTCTTTCTTATCCCCTCACCTCCATCAATGACTTTTGCTAATACAAAACCCCTATCAATCGAATTTTTGTAACTCAGGCAATGCATAAAAATTGGTATCGCCAGCAACATCAGCATTTCCAGGGTGACGCCACTACCCCTCATTATTGAATGACGCAGATTACGTAGAAACAGTAAACTTAGAAATCACAAGTCAGATAATCTGATGAAAGGTTCAGCAGTGGAAGCTGGACTAACTACAAGTTCTTCGAGATAGTGGTTTTTCAATGATTCGGAGAAGTAGTTTAATGCATCGATTTCTAAGAAGTCCCAAACTTTAGATGAATAATCTCGGCCCCTTACTCCTCTTCCTTTTTCTATCACCTTTTTTACCATAGCTTTTTTCCCATATTAGTTCTGAGACTACTTATCTATCTATTTCCCATATTTATTATACTGAGAATTTCGAACATTTCAAGATGTGATGGAGGAAATCTATCAGACGAGTCTGGTTCTTTCCGTAAATAGTTGCATCCGAAGCTGGAATGAAATTGGGAATTCTCAGATGTTATTGTCGAGGAGACCCGCATATATCCCACCCAACTCGGCAAATTTTCCCTGCCTTAAGCGGGCGGAGCAGTAGTATTGAATTACTCGGATGGGCGAACGACGGGGATTGAACCCGCGCGTGATGGATCCACAATCCATTGCCTTGATCCACTTGGCTACGTCCGCCCCTTTTGCCACTTGCTTTTGTTAAGGGGCTCCCCAAATGTGAACGAGATCCATCTGTTAAGCTAGATAGCTTATTTGGATGATACACATCCATATTAACTGCATGTATCTAACAAGACAACATAGAATCTGCAAAATGAGGAATGTACTCCCAACTCCTTCTACCCAAAAGATTGAAAGGTTACAAGAATTCAGCGAATCAAATTAGTAACTCTTTTCAATTAGGAAATCCCGGAAGGATATTCCAATTCTTCGTTCTTCTCAATTCGAGATGGGAAACTGATGACCGTGAGATTGTGACAGTCCGTTATCCTCTCCCTTTTTGCTCCACCGTACGGACCTTACCTTTTCCTTTTCATTGGATACCAAACTATATCTTCTTAAATTGAAGGGTTTGGTATCCAGCTGTGCTGCCTAACCAGACGGATATTATCCGTTTATAGAAGGGGCGTCGACAGAGGCTAAGTCTAAGGGGAAGTTATGAGCGTTACGTTCATGCATGACTTCCATACCTAGGTTGGCGCGGTTTATGATGTCAGCCCAGGTGTTTATAACGCGACCTTGGCTGTCAACCACAGATTGGTTGAAGTTAAAACCATTCAAGTTGAATGCCATAGTACTGATGCCTAAGGCGGTGAACCAGATACCTACCACGGGCCAAGCAGCTAAGAAGAAGTGTAGAGAACGAGAATTGTTGAAGCTAGCATATTGGAAGATCAAACGACCGAAGTAGCCGTGAGCAGCTACAATGTTGTAAGTTTCTTCTTCTTGACCAAACTTATAACCTGCATTGGCAGACTCATTCTCAGTAGTTTCTCTAATCAAACTAGAAGTTACCAAAGAACCATGCATAGCACTGAATAGAGAGCCGCCGAATACGCCAGCTACACCCAACATGTGGAAAGGATGCATAAGGATGTTGTGCTCAGCCTGGAATACGATCATGAAGTTGAAAGTACCAGAAATGCCCAGAGGCATACCGTCAGAGAAACTTCCTTGACCAATTGGATAGATCAGGAAGACGGCGGCAGCAGCTGCGACTGGAGCTGAATAAGCGACAGCAATCCAGGGGCGCATACCTAAACGGAAGCTTAGTTCCCATTCGCGACCCATGTAGCAAGCTACACCAAGTAGGAAGTGAAGAACGATCAGTTCGTAGGGACCACCATTGTAAAGCCATTCATCGACGGAAGCTGCTTCCCAGATTGGGTAGAAGTGTAACCCAATAGCTGCAGAAGTAGGGATGATAGCGCCAGAGATAATGTTGTTACCGTATAGCAAAGAACCAGAAACGGGCTCGCGAATACCGTCAATATCTACGGGAGGAGCTGCGACGAAGGCGATGATGAATACAGAGGTTGCGGTTAGTAGGGTGGGAATCATCAAGACACCAAACCATCCGATGTAAAGACGGTTTTCAGTGCTGGTGATCCAGTCGCAGAAGCGACCCCATAGGCTTGCGCTTTCGCGTCGTTCTAAAGTTGCGGTCATGGGAATTTTTGGTTTTCGAAAAGGAATTAGTGATTCCCCAGGCTAGTAAGCCTGTTACTATGTAGCATATCACAAAAACCTATCCGTGTCAACCAAAATCGATTGAGTCTCTAGAATTCTTGGATACAGAGGCTTTTTCCCCGTATCTCAAAATTTTTTGTCACTTATTTCACAACCTGGATTCCCTAAAACAAGGGGAGAGGGAGAAATGAAATTTCTCTCCTAGGTAATGCACGCCCCTAATCAATTTTGGTCTCTAAAAAATAAAAAAAAAAAAGAATCCTGCGTCAAGCCTTTTCATGGACGAAGCACTCCGCAGCTTTGCATCGGCCAACGTATTGTAAATATTGGAATAATTGACGAACTAAGGAGGAAGTAGTCGTCAACCCCTCACTCATCCATCTCTGCGTAGTGTTTCTCGATTCCCCGATACTTGCGCCCCGATTCCAATCCACAACGAAAAGATTGTGGATTGGAACTAATCTCATCTAAGCAAAACTAACGGAAGTGGGCAAAAGCTTTGTTAGCTTCCGCAACTTTATGAGTCTCTTCCTTCTTCCGTATGGCACTCCCAGAATTTCTGGCGGCATCTATCAATTCATCACTCGACCTTAAAGCCATACTTCGACCTGAGCGTTTTCGACATGCGATCAATGACCACCGGATGGCCAAAGCTTTTCCTTTTGCAGGTACTACTTCAATGGGAACTCGATAAGTTGATCCACCCACACGTTTGGTTTCTGTGACTACATCGGGAGTTACCCCACGCACTGCCTGTCGCAGAACAGACAGTGGGTTCCTATTTGTCTTTTATCTAATCCGCTTCATAGCCTGATAAAAAATCTGATAAGCTAGTGATTTTTTGCCGTTTTTCAGGATACGATCAACTAGCATGTTTGCCAATCGATTGCGATAAATTGGATCCGATTCGATATTTCTAATTTCGTTCGCTACACTGCTCCGATGTACCACGAGTTTACAACTACGTCAGACTTCAACCAATTTTTTTTTATGTCTTTTCCCGGCGGTGTTTTAAGCTACTATTTCGGCTTCTTCACTCCATATTGTAGAGTGGATCCACCGGTTAGTGGGGGATCTCCCTCCAAACTGCACGTGCGACTTTCGTCGAATACAGCTTTCCATATGATTGGGTAATAACTACGGTTTCCAACCAATTTTTATTCATCACATAAATCATATTTACTCATTGCACATTGAGTATCCGTCTCCCTCTCTTCCACGGAGGAAGAAGAAATAGGCATGGAAAGGAAAAATCTTGCAATTCAGTTATCTCACCAGTAATGTCCGTAGGTTTCCCGATCCAATCGGTAGATGTAGGCAAAGTCTCCGTCAAATATTCGTAGTCT